CTCAACATAGCCGTCAAGGCATGAAGGTCAGCCCTGAGTCTAGCTGGACTTTCAAGTTAAGAGTCATATTCCCACATAACCCAATCATCTAAGGCTAATTCTTAATGCTTGTTAGACATAAATCAAGAAACAATACTAAAAACTTACTTTCCAAACCCTCCCCCAACCCCCTCCAAAACTTTAATGCCAAACCCCCAAAACACCAAAGCCTTCTATCCAATATAAAGATAGAAATCCATTCTAGTAGTTCACAAAATATAACTTATATTTTAGTATTAATAAAAATTTTTCAAAATAAAATTCATCTAACCAAAACTCATACATCAACTCATTCTTAACAAAATTCTCGTTAATGTAGCTTAACAACAAAGCAAAGCACTGAAAATGCTTAGATGGATCTTAATTATCCCATAAACACAAAGGTTTGGTCCTGGCCTTATAATTAATTGGAGGTAAGATTACACATGCAAATATCCATAAACCGGTGTAAAATCCCTTAAACATTTTATTAAATTTTAAGGAGAGGGTATCAAGCACATAAAAATAGCTCAAGACACCTTGCCAAGCCACACCCCCACGGGACTCAGCAGTGATAAAAATTAAGCAATAAACGAAAGTTTGACTAAGCTATACCTCTCAGGGTTGGTAAATTTCGTGCCAGCCACCGCGGTCATACGATTAACCCAAACTAATTATATACGGCGTAAAATGTGTAAACTATTAATAACATAAAATAGAATTGAAATCTAACTTATATGTGAAAATTCATTGTTAAGATCTAAATTCAATAACGAAAGTAATTCTAGAACAATATATTACACGATAGCTGAGATCCAAACTGGGATTAGATACCCCACTATGCTTAGCCCTAAACCTAAATAATTAAATAACAAAATTATTTGCCAGAGAACTACTAGCTACAGCTTAAAACTCAAAGGACTTGGCGGTACTTTATATCCATCTAGAGGAGCCTGTTCTATAATCGATAATCCCCGCTTTACCTCACCATCTCTTGCTAATTCAGCCTATATACCGCCATCTTCAGCAAACTCTAAAAAGATACTAAAGTAAGCACAAGAATAATACATAAAAACGTTAGGTCAAGGTGTAGCTAATGAGACGGAAAGAAATGGGCCACATTTTCTCTTCAAGAACATTACGAAACCCTTTATGAAATTAAAGGATCAAGGAGGATTTAGTAGTAAATTAAGAATAGAGAGCTTAATTGAATAGCGCAATGAAGTACGCACACACCGCCCGTCACCCTCCTCAAATTAAATTTATTAATTAATAAATAATATAAAACCCTAATTTATGAGAGGAGATAAGTCGTAACAAGGTAAGCATACTGGAAAGTGTGCTTGGAATAATCATAGTGTAGCTTAATATAAAGCATCTGGCCTACACCCAGAAGAATTCATTACAAATGAACGCTCTGAACTAATTCTAGCCCTAATAAATTTACGTACAATTATACTATTATATTAAATCAAATCATTCAACCTACTACTAGTATTGGAGAAAAAAACTTATTTTAGGAGCTATAGAGTCAGTACCGTAAGGGAAAGATGAAAGACTACTTAAAAGTAAAATTAAGCAAAGATTAACCCTTGTACCTTTTGCATAATGAGTTAACTAGAAAACACCTAACAAAAAGATTTTAAGTTAGAAACCCCGAAACCAAACGAGCTACCTGAAAACAATTTATTGAATCAACCCGTCTATGTAGCAAAATAGTGGGACGATTTCCAGGTAGAGGTGAAAAGCCAAACGAGCTTGGTGATAGCTGGTTACCCAAAAAATGAATATTAGTTCAACTTTAAATTTACTAAAAGAACATTTAATCCTCACGTAAATTTAAAATATAGCCAAAAGAGGGACAGCTCTTTAGGAACGGAAAAAACCTTAAATAGTGAATAAACAAAAATTATATTTAACCATTGTAGACTTTAAAGCAGCCATCAATAAAGAAAGCGTTCAAGCTCAACATTATTAATCTAAAAATTTAATAAATATTAATAAATTCCTATATGACTAATTGGGTTAATCTATAAAATTATAGATGCAATACTGTTAATATGAGTAACAAGAATATTTATTCTCCAAGCACAAGTGTATAACAACACGGATGTCCATTGTTATTTATCAAACTGTAGGTACTATTCCAAAAATCAAATTACCTAACATCAAATTGTTAGTCCAACACAGGAGTGCTTTAAGGAAAGATTAAAAAGAATAAAAGGAACTAGGCAAACCTGAATCCCGCCTGTTTACCAAAAACATCACCTCTAGCATAACAAGTATTAGAGGCACTGCCTGCCCAGTGAAAACTCTTAAACGGCCGCGGTATTCTGACCGTGCAAAGGTAGCATAATCACTTGTTCCTTAATTAGGGACTAGCATGAACGGCTAAACGAGGATTCAACTGTCTCTTATTCTTAATCAGTGAAATTGACCTTCCAGTGAAGAGGCTGGAATACTAAAATAAGACGAGAAGACCCTATGGAGCTTAAATTAAAAGTTTAATTGATATATTAAAATAACCTAATGGCACAACACAATAAATATTAAACTTAAAATTTCGGTTGGGGTGACCTCGGAGAACAAAACATCCTCCGAATGATTATAACAAAGACATACAAGTCAAAGTAAGTTATCTATCTTATTGACCCAAATATCTTGAGCAATGGACCAAGTTACCCTAGGGATAACAGCGCAATCCTATTTTAGAGTCCCTATCGACAATTAGGGTTTACGACCTCGATGTTGGATCAGGACATCCCAATGGCGCAGAAGCTATTAATGGTTCGTTTGTTCAACGATTAAAGTCCTACGTGATCTGAGTTCAGACCGGAGCAATCCAGGTCGGTTTCTATCTATTTACAATTTCTCCCAGTACGAAAGGACAAGAGAAATAGAGCCTACTTTTCAAAAGCGCTCTTAACACAACTTATGAAATTAATCTCAATAAAATATATCTGTACAAAACAGAAAACCTAGATAAGGTCATTAGGGTGGCAGAGCCAGGAAATTGCATAAGACTTAAAACCTTTCCACCAGAGGTTCAAATCCTCTCCCTAATAATGCATTTTATTAACACCTTAACTCTTTTACTTCCCATTTTAATTGCTATAGCCTTCCTAACATTAGTAGAACGGAAAATCCTAGGATATATACAATTACGAAAAGGACCAAACATCGTAGGACCATATGGTATTCTACAACCATTCGCAGATGCCATGAAACTATTTATAAAAGAACCCATACGACCACTAACAACCTCAATTTCATTATTTATTATTGCACCAACATTATCACTAACATTAGCCCTAAGTCTATGAATCCCATTACCAATACCTCACCCATTAATTAATCTAAACCTAGGAATTTTATTTATTCTAGCAACATCAAGTTTATCCGTATATTCTATCTTATGATCAGGATGAGCATCCAACTCAAAATATTCATTATTTGGTGCTCTACGAGCAGTAGCTCAAACAATTTCATATGAAGTAACAATAGCTATCATCTTATTATCAGTCTTATTAATAAACGGCTCTTTCTCACTACAAATACTTATATTTACTCAAGAACAAATATGACTTATTATTCCAACCTGACCAATAGCCCTAATATGATATATTTCAACTCTAGCAGAAACAAACCGAGCTCCTTTCGACTTAACAGAAGGAGAATCCGAACTGGTTTCCGGATTTAACGTTGAATATGCAGCTGGTCCATTTGCATTATTCTTTATAGCCGAATATACTAACATTATTCTTATAAATGCTTTAACAACTATTGTATTTATAGGACCATTACACAACATTTACATCCCAGAGCTATATTCAATTAATTTCATAACAGAAACACTCCTATTGTCCATAGTATTTCTATGAATTCGAGCATCTTATCCACGCTTTCGATATGATCAACTTATACATCTATTATGAAAAAATTTCCTACCACTTACCCTAGCATTCTGTATATGACACGTTTCCTTACCAATTTTTATAGCAAGCATTCCCCCATACATATAGAAATATGTCTGACAAAAGAGTTACTTTGATAGAGTAAATTATAGAGGTTTAAATCCCCTTATTTCTAGAACAATAGGACTTGAACCTATTCCTAAGAATTCAAAATTCTTTGTGCCACCTAAACACCTCATTCTACAGTAAGGTCAGCTAATTAAGCTATCGGGCCCATACCCCGAAAACGTTGGTTTAAATCCTTCCCGTACTAATAAACCCAATCACTCTCATTATCATTTATTTCACTATTTTTATCGGCCCAGTTATTACAATATCTAGCACCAACCTTCTATTAATATGGGTAGGCTTAGAAATTAGTCTATTAGCAATTATTCCATTATTAATTAACAAAAAAAATCCACGATCAACTGAAGCAGCAACAAAATATTTTATTACACAAACTACAGCTTCAATAATTATATTATTAGCTATTATTATAAATTATAAACAACTAGGACTATGAATATTTCAACAACAAACAAACAACATATTATTTAGTTTAATATTAATTTCATTATCAATAAAACTCGGACTTGCACCATTCCATTATTGACTACCAGAAGTAACTCAAGGCATTCCACTTCATACAGGACTAATTATCCTCACATGACAAAAAATTGCACCCCTATCCATTCTAATTCAAATTTATCAATTCTTAAACACAACTATAGTCCTAACATTAGCTATTCTATCAATTTTCATAGGAGCATGAGGAGGATTAAACCAAACACAAACTCGAAAAATCATGGCATTTTCATCCATCGCTCACATAGGATGAATAATCGCTATTCTCCCCTACAACCCAACAATCACCCTCCTCAATTTAATTATTTATATCATAATAACTGTCCCAATATTTATAGTTCTAATAATCAACAACTCCACAACCATCAATTCAATCTCACTCCTATGAGACAAAACACCAACAATAACAATTGTCATCCCTTTAATTCTCCTATCTTTAGGAGGCTTACCCCCTCTAACAGGATTTCTACCAAAATGAATTACCATTACAGAATTACTAAAAAATAATTGTTTAATCCTAACAACAGTAATAGCCATAATAGCACTATTAAATTTATTCTTCTATACCCGCCTAATTTACTCAACCTCAATAACAATATTTCCAACCAACAACAATTCTAAAATATTCTCACATATTGTATACCCAAAATATAACCTAATAATTCCATTATTAACAATTATTTGTACACTTTCATTACCACTTTCACCTCAATTAATCATCTAGAAGTTTAGGATATAAAGTCCAAGAGCCTTCAAAGCCCTAAGAAAACATATAGTTTAACTTCTGATAAGGACTGTAAGTCTATATCCTACATCTATTGAATGCAAATCAATCGCTTTAATTAAGCTAAGACCTTATCTAGACTGGCAGGACTATAAACCTACGAAATTTTAGTTAACAGCTAAATACCCTAATTCTGGCTTCAATCTACTTCTCCCGCCTAATAGAAACGAGGCGGGAGAAGCCTTAGTAGAGTTATTTCTCTACCTCTTCGAATTTGCAATTCGACATGAAAATCACCTTAAGGCTTTGGTAAAAAGAGGATTCAAACCTCTGTGTTTAGATTTACAGTCTAATGCTTACTCAGCCATTTTACCTATGTTCGTAAACCGTTGATTATTTTCAACCAACCATAAAGATATCGGAACCCTATACCTTCTATTCGGCGCATGAGCAGGAATAGTTGGCACAGCACTTAGCATCTTAATTCGAGCTGAATTAGGGCAACCAGGTACTCTCCTGGGAGATGATCAAATTTATAATGTAATCGTAACAGCCCATGCATTTGTAATAATCTTTTTTATAGTTATACCAATAATAATTGGAGGATTTGGAAACTGACTTGTACCATTAATAATTGGAGCCCCAGATATAGCATTTCCACGAATAAATAATATGAGTTTCTGACTTCTTCCACCATCATTTCTTCTTCTTTTAGCATCTTCAACAGTAGAAGCCGGAGCAGGAACAGGATGAACCGTATATCCCCCTTTAGCTGGCAATTTAGCACATGCCGGAGCATCAGTAGACCTAACAATTTTCTCTCTACATCTAGCCGGTGTTTCTTCCATCCTAGGAGCTATTAATTTTATTACTACCATTATTAATATAAAACCACCAGCCATAACTCAATATCAAACACCATTATTTGTTTGATCTGTGTTAATTACCGCTGTCCTACTTCTCTTATCCCTCCCAGTTCTAGCTGCAGGAATTACAATACTTTTAACAGATCGAAATCTTAACACAACCTTCTTTGATCCTGCAGGAGGAGGAGACCCAATTCTCTACCAACACTTATTTTGATTTTTTGGTCATCCAGAAGTTTATATTTTAATTTTACCAGGATTTGGAATTATTTCCCATGTAGTCACCTTTTATTCAGGTAAAAAAGAACCATTCGGTTACATAGGAATAGTCTGAGCCATAATATCTATTGGTTTTTTAGGATTTATTGTATGAGCACATCACATATTTACAGTAGGAATAGATGTAGACACACGAGCATATTTTACATCAGCCACTATAATCATTGCTATCCCCACTGGAGTAAAAGTATTTAGCTGACTAGCAACACTACATGGTGGAAACATCAAATGATCCCCAGCTATAATATGAGCCCTAGGATTTATTTTTTTATTTACAGTAGGAGGACTAACTGGAATTGTACTATCAAATTCATCACTTGACATTGTACTCCATGACACATACTATGTTGTAGCCCATTTTCACTATGTACTATCTATAGGAGCAGTATTTGCTATTATAGCTGGATTTGTCCATTGATTTCCATTATTCTCGGGGTACACTCTAAACGATGCATGAGCAAAAGCCCATTTTGCTATTATATTTGTAGGAGTAAATATAACATTTTTCCCTCAACATTTCTTAGGCTTAGCAGGTATACCTCGACGTTACTCAGATTATCCTGACGCCTACACCACATGAAATACTATTTCTTCTATAGGATCATTTATTTCACTAACAGCTGTATTAGTAATAATTTTCATAATCTGAGAAGCCTTCGCCTCTAAACGAGAAGTTTTATCAGTTTCTTATACATCAACAAATCTCGAATGACTTCACGGATGTCCTCCACCTTACCATACATTTGAAGAGCCTTCTTACGTAAAAGCAAAATAAGAAAGGAAGGACTCGAACCCCCAAAAATTGGTTTCAAGCCAATTTCATAACCTCTATGTCTTTCTCGATAAGATATTAGTAAAATAATTACATAACTTTGTCAAAGTTAAATTATAGAATAAAATCTGTATATCTTACATGGCATACCCATTCCAACTAGGCCTCCAAGATGCTACATCACCTATTATAGAAGAACTAACAAACTTTCATGACCACACACTAATAATTGTGTTTCTTATCAGTTCTTTAGTACTCTACATTATCTCACTTATATTAACAACAAAACTAACTCACACTAGCACGATAGACGCTCAAGAAGTTGAAACAATCTGAACTATTTTACCAGCCGCAATTCTTGTTCTAATCGCCCTTCCATCACTACGAATTCTATATATGATAGACGAAATCAATAATCCTGTCTTAACAGTAAAAACAATAGGTCATCAATGATACTGAAGCTACGAATATACTGATTATGAGGACTTATGTTTCGACTCATATATAATCCCAACAAATGAACTAAAACCAGGAGAACTTCGCCTCCTAGAAGTTGATAATCGAGTTGTTTTACCTATAGAACTTCCAATTCGCATACTAATTTCATCAGAAGATGTACTTCATTCATGAGCAGTCCCATCTCTAGGACTTAAAACTGATGCGATTCCAGGGCGCTTAAACCAAGCTACAGTCACATCAAACCGACCAGGATTATTTTATGGCCAATGTTCTGAAATCTGCGGATCCAATCACAGTTTTATACCTATTGTACTCGAAATAGTCCCACTAAATCACTTCGAAAATTGATCAGCTTCAATAATTTAAATTCACTATGAAGCTAAGAGCGTTAACCTTTTAAGTTAAAATTAGAGACCTTTAGTCTCCATAGTGATATGCCACAACTAGACACATCCACATGATTTATCACAATTGTTTCATCAATAATCACATTATTCATTTTATTTCAACTAAAAATTTCTTCACAAACATTCCCAATAGCTCCATCACCAAAACTTCTAACAATAACAAACACAAAAACCCCTTGAGAACTAAAATGAACGAAAATCTATTTGCCTCTTTTATAACCCCAACAGTGATAGGACTTCCAATTGTAATTACTATTATCATATTTCCATCAATTTTATTCCCATCATCAGAACGATTAATTAATAATCGGCTTCATTCATTCCAACACTGACTAATTAAACTTATTATTAAACAAATAATGCTAATTCACACACCAAAAGGACGAACCTGAACATTAATAATTGTCTCCTTAATTATATTTATTGGATCCACAAATCTTCTAGGATTGTTACCACATACATTTACACCAACCACCCAATTATCCATAAACTTAAGCATAGCAATTCCACTATGAGCAGGAGCAGTAATTCTAGGATTCCGACATAAATTAAAAAACTCCCTAGCTCACTTTCTACCACAAGGGACTCCCATTTCATTAATTCCAATACTAATTATCATCGAAACTATTAGCCTCTTTATTCAACCAATAGCACTAGCAGTCCGACTAACAGCCAACATCACTGCAGGTCATTTACTAATACACCTAATTGGAGGTGCTACCTTAGTACTTATGAATATTAGTCCCCCAACAGCTACAATTACATTCATTATTCTACTACTACTAACAATATTAGAATTTGCTGTAGCACTAATTCAAGCCTATGTATTTACACTTCTAGTAAGCCTATATTTACACGATAACACATAATGACCCACCAAACACATACCTATCACATAGTCAACCCAAGCCCATGACCATTAACAGGAGCTTTCTCAGCCCTTCTACTTACTTCAGGTCTAGTTATATGATTTCATCATAACTCCACCATTCTACTATCAATAGGACTATTAACAATCATACTAACAATATACCAATGATGACGAGATATTATTCGAGAAAGTACTTTCCAAGGACATCACACTCCCACAGTACAAAAAGGACTACGATATGGAATAATTCTATTTATCATTTCCGAAGTATTCTTCTTCGCAGGATTCTTCTGAGCATTTTACCATTCAAGTCTAGCACCAACCCACGACCTTGGAAGCTGCTGGCCACCAATAGGAATTCTACCTTTAAACCCACTAGAAGTCCCACTTCTAAACACATCAGTACTCTTAGCATCAGGTGTATCAATCACATGAGCACATCACAGCCTTATAGAAGGAAAACGAAATCACATAAATCAAGCCTTAACAATTACTATTATATTAGGACTCTATTTTACCATTCTCCAAACATCAGAATATTTCGAAACATCCTTTTCCATCTCAGACGGAATTTATGGATCTACATTTTTCATGGCAACAGGATTTCATGGCCTCCATGTAATTATTGGTTCCTCCTTCCTTATCGTATGCCTTTTACGACAACTAAAATTTCACTTTACATCAAAACATCACTTCGGATTTGAAGCAGCAGCATGATATTGACATTTCGTAGACGTTGTATGACTTTTCCTTTATGTCTCAATTTATTGATGAGGATCCTACTCCCTTAGTATAATTAATACAACTGACTTCCAATCAGTAAAATCTGATATACTTCAGAAGAGAGTAATAAATCTATTTATAACCATCACAATTAATAGCCTACTATCCCTTACACTTGTTTTAATCGCATTTTGATTACCTCAAATAAACTTATACTCAGAAAAAGCAAATCCATATGAATGTGGATTTGACCCCACAAGTTCCGCACGACTACCATTCTCAATAAAATTTTTTCTAGTAGCTATTACATTTTTACTATTCGATCTAGAAATTGCCTTACTCCTTCCTCTCCCATGAGCTATTCAAACAACCTATATTCCTATCATAATATTCTCAACTTTCGCTCTAGTAACTATCTTATCTCTAGGACTAGCCTATGAATGATTACAAAAAGGATTAGAATGAACAGAATAATTGGTAATTAGTTTAATAAAAACAAATGATTTCGACTCATTAAATTATGAAAATGTCATAATTACCAACAATGATATCTTCCTTTCTAAATCTAACATTAGCCTTCTTCTTCTCTCTCATAGGAACACTTATATTTCGCTCACATCTTATATCTACTCTCCTATGCTTAGAAGGAATAATATTATCCTTATTTATTATAATTTCAATAACCACTTTAAACTCTAACTCCATAGCCTCATTTCCAATTCCCATTACAATTTTAGTTTTCGCCGCATGTGAAGCAGCTGTAGGCTTAGCACTTCTAGTAAAAATTTCTAACACTTACGGAACTGATTATGTTCAAAACCTCAATCTCTTACAATGCTAAAAATTATCTTTCCCTCACTAATACTCATCCCATTAACCTGATTATCAAAAACAAAAAAAACTTGAACCAATGTAACCTCCTACAGTCTCCTAATTAATCTCATTAGCTTAACACTATTATGACAAAACAACAATAACCAAAACTATTCAATTACACTATCCTCAGATCCATTATCCACTCCACTAATTATTCTAACAACCTGACTTCTACCTCTCATACTTATAGCCAGTCAAAACCATATAAAAAAAGAAAAAATTATTAATCAAAAAATTTATATTTCAATATTAGTAAGCCTACAAATTTTACTTATTTTAACATTTTCTGTAACAGAACTAATTCTATTTTACATTTTATTTGAAGCCACTCTAATCCCAACACTTATTATTATTACACGATGAGGCAACCAAACAGAACGACTAAATGCAGGTTTATATTTCCTATTCTACACATTAATTGGCTCTATTCCACTTTTAATTGCCCTTATTTCAATTCAAAATTCAACAGGAACTCTCAATTTCCAAATACTATCACTTACAACCACATATATAAACAATACATGATCCAACAACATTCTATGATTATCATGTATGATAGCCTTTATAGTCAAAATACCCCTATACGGAGTACATCTTTGACTTCCTAAAGCCCATGTTGAAGCCCCAATTGCAGGATCCATAATTCTAGCCGCCATCCTACTAAAACTAGGAGGGTACGGCATAATACGAATCTCTATCATATTAGATCCTGTATCAAAACATATAATATATCCATTTTTATTATTATCGCTATGAGGTATAATTATAACAAGCTCAATTTGTCTTCGTCAAACAGACCTAAAATCTCTAATTGCTTATTCCTCAGTAAGCCATATAGCCCTAGTAATTACATCCATCATAATTCAAACACCATGAAGCTTCATAGGAGCCACAATACTCATAATTGCCCACGGTTTAACCTCATCACTATTATTTTGTCTAGCAAACTCAAACTATGAACGCATCCATAGCCGAACAATAATTATAGCCCGAGGACTACAAACAATCTTCCCATTAATAGCAATTATATGATTATTAGCTAGCCTATCTAATCTAGCCCTTCCACCATCAATTAATCTAATTGGAGAATTATTTATTACTATATCATTATTTTCCTGATCCAACACCTCCATTATCCTTACAGGCCTAAATATTATTATTACAGCCTTATACTCATTATACATAATTATTATAACCCAACGAGGAAAATTAACCAATCATATGAATAATCTACAACCATCACATACACGTGAACTAACTCTAATAGCCCTCCACATAATTCCACTCATCTTACTAGCTATTAATCCTAAATTAATTATAGGATTAACAGCATGTAAATATAGTTTACAAAAAACATTAGACTGTGAATCTAATAATAGGAAATTATATTCCTTATTTACCAAGAAAGAACGCAAGAACTGCTAATTCATGCTCCCATGCTTAAACCACACGGCTTTCTTACTTTTATAGGATAAAAGTAATCCATTGGTCTTAGGAACCAAAAATTATTGGTGCAATTCCAAATAAAAGTAATTAATCTTATTTCATCTACAATCCTAACAATCTTTATTGTACTAATTTCTCCAATTTTATTAACTATAACCAATTTATTTAAAACCATCAACTTTCCACTCTTAGCCATTTCATCAATCAAATTCTCATTTATCCTAAGCCTACTCCCTCTACTATTATTCCTACAATACAATATAGAATATATAATTACCAACTGACATTGAATAATTATAAATTCAATTGAAATTTCAATAAGTTTTAAAATTGATTACTTTTCGCTATTATTTTTATCCGTAGCCCTATATGTGACCTGATCCATTATAGAATTTTCCTCATGATATATACACTCAGACATTAATATTAACCGATTTATAAAATACCTAATTATATTTTTAATTACCATACTAATTTTAACCTCCGCCAACAATCTGTTCCAACTCTTTATTGGATGAGAAGGAGTAGGAATTATATCCTTTTTACTTATTGGATGATGATACGGACGTACAGACGCAAATACTGCAGCCCTTCAAGCAATCTTATATAATCGAATCGGCGACATCGGTTTAATCTTAGCTATAACATGATTCTGCCTAAATAATAACTCCTGAGAACTTCAACAAATCATATTAATTAACAACAACAATTTAATTCCACTTCTAGGATTACTAATTGCAGCCACAGGAAAATCAGCCCAATTCGGACTGCACCCGTGACTTCCCTCAGCTATAGAAGGCCCAACCCCAGTCTCAGCACTACTCCATTCCAGCACAATAGTTGTAGCAGGCATTTTCTTAATAATCCGATTTCATCCCCTTACATCAAATAACACCTATATTTTAACAATAATATTATGCCTAGGAGCCTTAACCACATTATTCACAGCCATTTGCGCGCTAACCCAAAACGACATTAAAAAAATTGTAGCATTCTCCACATCAAGCCAACTAGGCCTAATAATAGTAACGCTAGGAATCAATCAACCATATTTAGCTTTTCTTCACATCTGCACTCATGCATTCTTCAAAGCCATATTATTCTTATGCTCAGGATCTATTATCCATAGTCTCAATGACGAACAAGACATTCGAAAAATAGGCAACATAATAAAAACACTTCCAATCACCTCATCCTGCTTAATTATCGGAAGCTTAGCCCTTACAGGAATACCATTCCTAACAGGATTCTACTCAAAAGACTTAATCATTGAATCTATCAACACATGCAATACAAACGCCTGAGCCCTATTAGTTACACTCATTGCCACATCAATAACAGCCATATACAGTATACGAATTATTTATTTTGCCACAATAACAAACCCACGTTACCCACCAATAATTTCTATTAATGAAAATAATCCAAATGTCATCAACCCAATCAAACGACTAGCATTTGGAAGCATCATAGCTGGATTTATAATTTCCCTTAACATTCCACCAACCAACATTCAAATCCTCACAATACCATGATATCTAAAAACAACAGCACTATTCATCACAATACTGGGATTTATTATCTCCTTAGAACTAAACAACTTTACCCTAAAATTTTCCTCAACTAAAAATAACCATTATACATTATTCTCAACATCACTAGGATATTTTCCACTAATCATTCATCGCATTTTTCCATTAAACACACTAAACATAAGCTTTAAAGTGTCACTAAATACACTAGATCTAATTTGACTAGAAAAAGCCCTTCCAAAATCCACCTCCATAATCCACAAAAACTTTTCAAAAATGATAACAAACCAAAAAGGACTAATAAAAATTTACTTCATATCCTTTCTAATTTCAATTTTATTCATCATCATACTACACATTATTAATCCCGAGTGATCTCAATAATAATAAAAATACCAGCAAATAAAGATCACCCAGCAACTACTATTATTCAAGTAGCACAACTATAAATAGCTGCAACTCCAATACCACCCTCTAACATTACACCAACATCATCAACTTCATACATTAATCAATCATTTAATCCACCTAAATCAACCAATTCAATTTCATTATAATTATTAAGAACATATACATATAGCAACTCCATAATAAATCCAATAACCAAAAATCAAAAAATTAACCAATTAGAACCTCACGTCTCAGGGTATTCCTCAGTAGCTATCGCAGTAGTATAACCAAATACAACTAATATCCCACCCAAATAAATTAAAAATACCATTAAACCTAAAAAAGAACCCCCAAACCCCAAAATCATAAGACATCCAACGCAACCACAAATAATCAAACCAAACCCTCCATAAATAGGAGAAGGCTTTAAAGCCAATCCTAAACTTCCCGTTAAAAACAATAAACTTAAAATAAAAATATAATTAGTCATTATTTCCATACAGCATTTAACTGTAACTAATGACATGAAAAATCACCGTTGTAATTCAACTATAGAAACAAATAATGACAAACATCCGAAAAACACATCCCCTAATTAAAATCATCAATCATTCCTTCATTGACCTACCCGCCCCATCCAATATTTCATCATGATGAAATTTTGGTTCTCTTCTAGGATTATGTTTAGTAATTCAAATTATCACAGGACTATTCCTAGCCATACACTATACATCAGACACAATAACAGCATTCTCATCAGTCACACATATTTGTCGAGACGTTAACTATGGATGATTAATCCGATATATACATGCAAACGGAGCTTCAATATTTTTTATCTGCTTATTTCTACACGTAGGACGAGGAATATACTATGGATCCTATACCTTCATTGAAACATGAAATATTGGAGTAATCCTATTATTCGCAGTTATAGCCACCGCATTCATAGGATATGTTCTTCCATGAGGACAAATATCATTCTGAGGAGCAACAGTCATTACTAATCTATTATCAGCCATTCCATATATTGGTACCACATTAGTAGAATGAATCTGAGGAGGATTTTCAGTAGATAAAGCCACCCTAACACGATTCTTCGCCTTCCATTTTATTTTACCATTTATTATTACAGCACTAGTAATTGTCCATCTCCTATTTCTCCACGAATCTGGCTCTAACAACCCAACAGGCCTAAACTCAGACGCAGATAAAATTCCATTCCACCCATATTACACAGTAAAAGACTTACTAGGTGTATTTATATTATTATTACTCTTTATAGTTCTAGTCTTATTCTTTCCAGATCTATTAGGAGACCCCGACAATTATACACCTGCAAACCCCCTCAACACACCACCCCATATCAAACCAGAATGATACTTTCTATTTGCTTATGCTATTCTACGCTCAATTCCTAACAAACTAGGAGGAGTCTTAGCTTTAATTTTATCAATTTTAATCCTGGCATTTTTACCTCTACTTCACACCTCAAAACAACGAAGTTTAATCTTCCGTCCAATTACTCAAACCCTATACTGAATTTTAGCAGCTAACCTCCTCATTCTAACTTGAATCGGAGGACAACCAGTCGAACATCCATTTATCATTATTGGACAATTAGCCTCAATCAGCTATTTCACCATTATTCTAATTCTAATACCCATTTCAGGAATTATTGAAAATAAAATACTAAAATGAAACTCATGCCCTGATAGTATAAACATTACCCTGGTTTTGTAAACCAAAAATGAAGATATATTCTTCTCAAGGCATCAAGAAGAAGGAATATTTCCCTACCATCAACACCCAAAGCTGAAATTCTAATTAAACTACTTCTTGAACAGTACATAAAATTATATAGTACAACAAACATTAATGTATATCGTACATTAAATTATTTACCACTAGCATATAAGCATGTATAATAAATTAATGAATCAAGACATTAACCCTAAATCAACTTACAAATCATTAACACATGAATATTAACAAATACATATTAATTAATGTTTTTAAGACATATCTGTGTTATTAGACATACACCATTAAGTCATAAACCTTTATCTTCCATACGACTATCCCCTACCCCATAAAACTAAATATCTACCATCCTCCGTGAAATCATCAACCCGCCCACCTAATGCCCCTCTTCTCGCTCCGGGCCCATAAAACTTGGGGGTAGCTAATGTGAAACTTTATCAGACATCTGGTTCTTACTTCAGGGCCATTAAATGCGTTATCGCCCATACGTTCCCCTTAAATAAGACATCTCGATGGTACGGGTCTAATCAGCCCATGCCCAACATAACTGTGGTCTCGTGCCTTTGGTATCTTTATTTTTTAGGATGCTGTGA